CCGATTTATGGTTCCCTTTTTTTCGGCGCGTGCGTTCCTTAATCTTATTTTAGTATCTAGTCAAATTTTGCCATTCGAATAGAAAAAAAACTCTTGATTATTGATACATTCTATCAATTTCAATTGGTCAATAATGACAGAGTTACATCACACCCCTTCTCATTTTTCAAATTTTTATTGAAAAATAAATAAAGGGGGGGGTAAAGTGAATTCTTCTCAATATACATACTAGTATTAGGACTATGATACAAAAAATTCCTGACATCTAGAATAGCAAATCTAAAGAGAGGCAAAAGGCTTTTCATAATTTTTTTGTTCTTTTTTACGAATTTGATAAAGCTAAATAGACAGATCTAAAAATTCATTTCGGATAATTGAACCTTCTCAAACTGTTTCTTTTTAAGAACCAAAAAGATTTGTGCCAAAACAACCGATCCTAAGAAGAACAAAAGGCCTTGGACACGTAATGGATCTTGAAGTACTATTTCCGCATCCCCCTGACCAAATCCACCCACATTAGGATTACTCGTTAATGGTTGATCGAGTTTAATGGATTCGCCCTCGGAAACAAGAAGTTCTAGGCCTCGAGGGATAATATCAATCACTTCGCGTCCATTCGATGCATCCACTATGGTTATCTCGTATCCCCCTTTTTCTTTTCGTAAAATTTTGCTTATTATCCCTCCTGCCGTAGCATTATAAACTGTATTGTTACTTTTGCTACCATCAGGATAAATTTGACCCCTTCCCCTGTTTCCACCTACGTATATAGGATATTTTAAGAAGTGAACATCTTTATTAGTAGCAGGGTCTGGAGCAAGAATAGGAAAGGTTATTTCACTATATTTTTGACCAGGAACAGGACCTATCACAAGAATATTTTTTTTATTGGGGCGATAATTCTGAAAAGACAGATTTCCTATCTTTTCTTTCATCTCGGGTGAAATACGATCGGGGGGGGCTAATTCAAACCCCTCCGGTAAAATAAGAACAGCTCCCACATTCAAAGCTCCTTTTTTACCATTAGCTAGAACTTGTTTTAGTTGCATATCATAAGGAATTTTAACAACTGCTTCAAATACAGTATCAGGAAGTACCGTTTGTGGAACCTCAATATCCACGGGCTTATTAGCTAAATGGCAATTGGCACATACAATACGCCCAGTTGCCTCTCGTGGATTTTCATAATTCTGCTGGGCAAAAATTGGATATGCACTTGAAATGGATGCCCAAGTTATTATATATATCATGAGTGAGACAGATATGGAGCGAGTAATCTCTTCCCTTATCCAAGAAAAGGTATTTCTAGTTTGCATGGTCCAATCATTTATCCCGAAAATTTCTACAATAAAGTTAGCTAGGTCGATAATATACTTCCTTAGCCACAATTCTGCTATTTACATTTACTGAAAAAAAAATCAAATTTTTTTTGTTGAAATATACAAGGAATCCCTCATGGGTAAAAAGAGTAAAGTAAATACGACTTTGATTTGGTTATGATGTATAAGGTACGAAAGATGAAAATTGGATCGGTGAATCTTTTTTTAGTCGTTTATTGCATGATAAATCACTACAAGTGACGGAGATACACGATTTAAATAACGAAAAATCCAATATTTAAAAATTGTATCAAGAATGACTGGAAAGGTAGAAACTAGACCAGATAAAATTTGCTCATAATGAGCAAACCCAAAATCTTTGTAAATATAACCAATCATTAGTTCCCAACCGTGAGGCGAATGGAATCCGATACATAAATCAGTTAATAAAAGAATCGAAAAAGCTTTAATTGTATCACTTAAATTATATAGGAATTCTTGAACCCAAGAATTCAGAATAAAAAGCTTTTCCTTACCCCAAAAGGAATAACCACTTAGAATAACGAAAGATATTAGATTTGTCGAGAAGTGCAAGATTGTATGGATATGATACTCATTGTGTATCTTGATGAATTGGATCGTTTCTTTGTGGATTCCTAGACGAAATTGTTGTAAATCGGTTTCTGGGTATTCCTTTATCATTTCATCGAGCTGGAATAGTTCCTCTAATTGTATGAATTTTTCTAGAACACTTTTTTCTTGAATATCATTCAAAAAAGTTTCGCATTGTCTAGTATTCCACCAATTAGTAATCCAAGTTTTCAAACTTTTATTACAGCAGAGAGAGATCAACCAGGGCAAAAAGACTATAGATGTAAAATAAAAAAAAGGAATGAATGCTTTCTTTTTTGCCATTTTGAATCTGTGAATTGTTAATGAACCTACCTCATTTGTTGATTCTATTAGATCTAATATTTCTATCGAGCATGAGTTTCTATTCTAATTCGAATAGAATATAGTGAGCCTATGAATCCATTTTCTCTTTTGCTGTTGATTCAATACTGAGTCTTTGCTTTGAATCTAGAAAGAATATAGAAATCGACTCAGAATACACTTCCAACTTGAATCAAGAAAAAATTGGGTTTCCAGGATGTTATTCCCCCTTTTTCGATCAATACTAATTTCGAGACGAAGAAACTCCTTTTCTTTTCTATCAAATATATCAAAAAAACGAGCATAAAAGAATAGATGAATATTCAATTGAAAAAAAAAGAAATCAATTCTTTCGTTTTTTCTTCCTACTGCCAAAGCTTTTAGTCTTTTAAAATTAATTCATTTCAAAATACTTCAATTGGTACACGCAAGAAGTAAGCCAATTCAGCAGCTTTTTGCTCAATTTCTCGTGTAGTAAAATTCTCATCAGTACGAATTAAAGGAATAGCCCCTTGACCTCGAATTTCCATATAAAGGACACGCCGAGCAGAAACACCCTCTTTAACTTCTATTCTGATGGACTGAATATCTTTCATAAAGAATCGTAAAAAGATGCGACGACTTTTTCCAGGAAATCCCCAACGAAAAATACGCACTATTCCTTCTTTTCGGTCGAAAAGATCATAACCACTACCCACATTCCACAAAATAGTGCACCACAAATAGCAACTAATAAAGAGACCTGCGATCCCATAGAAAGACATCACAATCCCTTGTGGAAAAAAAATGATTTGCTGGGACGGAAATAACGATATAACATTTCTACCAAGATAACTGGAAGTTCCAACCAATAAGAATCCTAATGAACCTAAAAATAGGATAAAGGCCCAGCAGAAATTACTTGTTTTTCGAGACCCCGTTATAAATTCTATCCATATAGATTCTGATCGCCAACTCATATATATTAGATCCAGTTATACAATTTTTTGGAATTGAGAAAATATGACTTTCCTTTTTTTTTTTGTTTTCAAAGTAACTCTCATCAACTATTTTGTTGTGAACCTTTACCTTAGGAGTAATTCATAGAATTGTTTATATCTAAAATAATAACATCTCCTTCCTTTATATGATCCCCTATAGTTATATACATACAAATAAATAGATTGACTGGAATTTCAGACATCGGCCCGATGATGATCCATTTTTCAAAAAGGCGCAAATTTTTTTACGTTTACACATACATAAGAGCTTTTTTTATTTATGTTTGTAGGAATCTATGTGTTATACAATATTCTACCAAATGGGTCTTATCGAATCGAAGTTTTTAAAATAAAAAAAGGGATGATACGATTAGGTCTCAGCCGATCTAAAAAATCTTATTTTTTTGAATATGAAGAAATAAAGAAGCCATTGCAATTGCCGGAAAGACTAGGCCTACTAAAGGCACAAAAATAGAGGGTAAGTTATTGAAAGTTGTCATAAAATGGGTACCTCAATTTAATATTTGTACCTGTTATTGTTATATTCTGAATTCTAAAGATATCTTAGAATATCTTGTATTTTTATTATTTCTATTATATATATTATATAATTATACTAAGTATCTTTAAGTAAATATATATCTAATACTAATATACAACCTAATAGAAATATATAGAATAGAACCTAATAGAAATAGAATCAAAAAATAGGTACAAGAAACGCCAAACTAAATAAATGGACTTATTCATCTTTCAAAATCAAATAGATGTATCATAATCCCCTTGTTAGATTTATTATTCTTTTGTCTTATATCTTATAATAGTCATTAATAAAGAAAAATTTTTATTCCATTACAAATTTCTACAAAATTGATTGGAATCTGATCCAACAACAGGGAATTTTCGGGAAATGCAAAAAGATGGAAGACTCTCTATAGATCTGTATCTATCTTTATTTGAATTATCTATACATATGCAAGCAAGGGAGGAAAATGAACTTTTTTTTATTTGTCTAGTCTAATTTGAACTTCCCCAAAAGAAAAATTCACTTTTTATCTTGTTGATAGAGGTTTACTGAGTAGTAAACAAGAATATCGATAAAAAAAAAATGATTCGAAAGAAAAATTCATTTTTCAGGGTTTTCGTTTAATTCTGATAAACTAACCGTTCTATTTGATTTAATTTTTGTTCAAAGGAAAAAAAGCATGGAGCTGAAATAACTCGCTCAGAACACCTTTTAAAAGATTACGTGGTACAATTGCATCCAATAAGCCCTTACGTAATAAAGATTCAGCCGCTTGTGAACCTTCAGGCACGGCTTTTTTCAATGTTTGTTCAATTACTCTTTTACCCGCAAATGCAATATAGGCATAGGGTTCGGCAATAATGATATCCCCCAACATACCAAAACTAGCTGTCACTCCACCGGTAGTAGGAGATGTAAGAATTGATATATAGAATAACTTTTTACTTGATTGATAATCACATAAAACCGAAGAAATTTTAGCCATTTGCATCAAACTTAAACTTCCTTCTTGCATTCGTGCTCCTCCGGAAGAACACACTAAAATAAGAGGTAAACATTGATTGGTAGCATACTCGACCAAACGAGTTATTTTTTCGCCTACTACGGATCCCATACTACCCCCCATAAACCGAAAATCCATAACCCCAAGGGCTACCGGAATACCGTTTAGTTGACCTGTACCAGTTTGAACAGCGTCAGTCAATCCTGTAGTTTTTTGAGCAGAGTCAATACGATTTTTAT